GAGGGTCGTTCTAGCTATATACAAAATTCTTGATTAATAATAAGATAAAGAAAAAGATAAAGAAATCAAATTTTTTTTGAGGGAGGGGCTCCCTGTATTTCGATTTCAAAAATCGGTTACTACTCCTGAATCGTACAAAAGAAAAAGAGATAAAAAAACTGGGGATATTGTGTGATTAGTTTAGTTGGTACCCAAAACTAAAATAAAAAAATAAGTAAAAAAAGGGGGGATCTTGAATCAAAATAATTTAAAGTTCTTATTTCTGTCAGAGGGCAATATGAATGTTTTATCATGTTCCATCAACACACTAATAAAAGAAGGGTTATATGAGATATCTGGTGTAGAAGTAGGCCAACATTTCTATTGGCAAATAGGGGGTTTCCAGGTCCATGCCCAAGTCCTTATTACTTCTTGGGTTGTAATTGCTATCTTATTAGGTTCCGCAGTTCTAGCGATTCGCAATCCACAAACCATTCCAACTGACGGCCAAAATTTCTTTGAATTTGTCCTTGAATTCATTCGAGACGTGAGTCAAACCCAGATTGGAGAAGAATATGGTCCATGGGTTCCCTTTATTGGAACCCTGTTTTTATTTATTTTTGTTTCTAACTGGTCAGGAGCCCTTTTACCGTGGAAAATTATCCAGTTACCTCAAGGGGAGTTAGCAGCACCAACGAATGATATAAATACGACGGTTGCTTTAGCTTTACTCACATCAGTAGCCTATTTTTATGCGGGTCTTAGCAAAAAAGGATTAGGGTATTTCAGTAAATACATTCAACCAACTCCAATTCTTTTACCCATTAACATCTTAGAAGATTTTACAAAACCCCTATCACTTAGTTTTCGACTTTTCGGAAATATATTAGCGGATGAATTAGTCGTTGTTGTTCTTGTTTCTTTAGTACCTTTAGTGGTTCCTATACCTGTTATGTTCCTTGGATTATTTACAAGCGGGATTCAAGCTCTCATTTTTGCCACTTTAGCTGCGGCTTATATAGGTGAATCTATGGAAGGTCATCATTAACTTTTTTTTTTTCAAATATTCTTTTTTAAGTTAGCCCAATTATAGAATAGTTGGTTTACGTTATGTAAGAAACACTTGTATATGTGATATTTGATATTGACTAGGTATATATGAGTTAAAGATCTATATAATCTGCCCTACTACTTTTGTGAATTTCGATTTAGATAGGGATTCGATTAGAAGTTCTTCCTTTTTATCTATGAATTGGCTTAAAAAACGATAAAAAAAAGAACGAAGAATTCAAAGAATGGTTCACAAAAAAGAAATGGCATAAAAAAGTCGTATATATATATTATAAATTTTCAAAAATCCCGTGGATAGGGACTACTATACAAAGTAATTCTTATGATTCAATAATATAATTATATTATTTCAATTCAAGTTTTTGGTTATTTTGGCTGGATGAATCTTAGCGATTACTTAATTATAATTACGTCCTAAGTCATTGGATGATTGTATCATTAACTATTTCTTTATTTTGGTGTGAGGAACTTATCATGAATCCACTGATTTCTGCTGCTTCGGTTATTGCTGCTGGGTTGGCTGTTGGGCTTGCTTCTATTGGACCTGGAGTTGGTCAAGGTACAGCTGCGGGTCAAGCTGTCGAAGGTATCGCGAGACAACCTGAGGCAGAAGGAAAAATACGAGGTACTTTATTGCTTAGTTTGGCTTTTATGGAAGCTTTAACAATTTATGGCCTAGTTGTAGCATTAGCGCTTTTATTTGCGAATCCTTTTGTTTAATCCTAGAAATCCAAAAATTCTCGATTTTTTTCGTAGTTTTTTTAATTCTATCAAGATTTCACTCCTACAATTATTCATTGAGACAACAATCCTTGGGAAGGATTAATTTGAGGATGGGGAATTAGCACATCGATTCGCTTTCTTCCTTCCCCTTATTCTTTTAGTTTAATGGAAACTTTTTTTTAAGGAGTGTTGCGAAAAAAGGAGGTTTAGGTTTTTTGAAATTGACATAAAACTTGGTCTCAAATTCTAGCTTAATTCTAAATAAGTCTCATTATTATTATTGCAAATTTAAAATTTTGGAAAATACATTTGTAAATAGAATAGGTTTTTGATTCTGTTTACAAATATCCAAATAGGTAAATTAAATTATAAATTATTAAATTCAATTTTCTTTTTATTGTCAATAAAAAGAATAAAAAAAAAAGGACAGAGTTCTTTTTTTATAGTTTAGCTAGAAGAGGAGATTATATGAAAAATTTAACCGATTCTTTCGTTTACTTGGGTCACTGGCCATCCGCCGGGAGTTTCGGGTTTAATACCGATATTTTAGCAACAAATCCAATAAATCTAAGTGTAGTTTTCGGTGTATTGATCTTTTTTGGAAAGGGAGTGTGTGTGAGTTGTTCATTTCAAGAATAGGCTGGATTCACCCAGTGGCACTATAACTAGGAAAGAGTGCATAATCCCGCGAATTACTTCTGAATTCAAAAAAATCATATTTTAGAAC